TTGGTGGTGAAATGGTAGACACGCGAGACTCAAAATCTCGTGCTAAAGAGCGTGGAGGTTCGAGTCCTCTTCAAGGCATAATATTGAGAATGCTCATTGAATTGGAATAAGTTCGGCAGCGGATCACAAAATCTTGGTGATCCTCTCTATCTAATGAATGGGGAATCCGCTTTGAAATCGTCCGTCCGCCCTGCACCCACCCCCGAGTATATGCTTCAACAGGAATCACACAAGGGTGGATTGATACAATCTAAACCTCTGGTAAAATGCCCCCCGTAACCCAGCAGATAAAGTGCATTACATAGTCCGTTTTAGGGATTGGCGACTACCCATTCAGTGACTTTGGCACTGGACGTTCCCAAAATGGGTACTATCGGGTCGGGTGAATTCAATAATAGACGCCTGGTGGCATTCCAGCTTTCCTTCTCCTTTCAGGACCTATCCGAAAGAGAATCCAGTACTTCTCGGTCGGGAATATCTGAATAGGGCGAACCGCCTCGTGGATATCTTTGCTTCGAAACAAAAACAATTAGAATTAGGCTCGGTCAACTGGAATGTCTATTATCCATATAGGGGATCTTCCAATCGGGAAGATCCATCGACCTGAGACGAAGAGAAAGGTCTATCTATTTTATTTAGTTATTCAGTTAAACCAATGATTCGTTATTGGAGCAGATAGCAAAAACCATTTCATCCGACATGCGTATTTTTGATTTTCCAATGGATTTACATCTTTCATTAATGGAAATTTTTTGATGTAGTGAGTAATAGCTCTGGTTGTTCGCTGTTCAAGAATTCTTGTTTAGGCAGTTCATACCATCCATACATAGTGTTTTGATCTAAGATTTCAATTCTTCCATGTTTCAGCAGTAGCATATTCTTCCATGGAGCTAAGGTCCATGGAAGAAAGAGGTGTTTCCGCGACTCTACCGCCCAGTCAATTCCGTTCCACTTAATCCCTATTTCATGACCACATATCTTTCCGGCTAAGTAATGGGAAACCCTTCTCCTGTTACATGAATCCAATTTTCATTTCATCCGGGAAAAGCCATCTTTTTCTCAACAATGTCTTTGCCATTTGATCCAATAGCCTTCCGTTAGATAGGAACAGATTTGATAAATACTGATAACTCTCAGATGGAGTATTAGAACGGGAAAATCCAAATGAACTATTGGCTCTAAGCCATCTCTGGCGATGAATCAAGAATTCGAAGTGCTTTTCTTTCCTATTCTTGATAAACCAGCTTTGAGATAGAGATGTAATAGGATCTTGGGAAATAAAAACAATAAGCCCCTTTAACATCTCTTCATCTTCATCTGCAAAGAATTCTCGATGTAAAAACACAGAGACAGAGGGCTCATCTTGGAATAGGAAAAAGAGTGGATCCGGGGGGTCCCAAATGAATCGGCTTATTCGAAAAAAGCCTTGTTCTTTGGAAGATCTAGCTCGTGCCTGGTACTGCATGGTTCCACTCTGCAAGAACTCCGAATCCTTCTCTTGAAGCTCATCCTTCTCTTGAAGCTCATCCTTCTCTTGAAGCTCATCCTCCTCATCATCAATGAGCCCCCGCCCGGCCCAATAGGGAAATCCCAAATCATCGGGCCTTTCGATACAATCAAATAGAAAGCCCCAAGGGCGCCATATTCTAGGAGCCCAATCTATGTGATCGAAGAAATCCTCCTCTATTTCCCCTTCTTCAACCTCCGATTCGTATTTTTGATAGAGAAATCTCTGATCAACGATAGAACGAGATCCATTTTGTATCATATATAAGGGATTCCTTGGTTCGGGCCGAAGAAGGAATGTCACTCGATCATTATCAAACTGACTGTAATCTCTTTCTGTCCGCGAGTATACCATCAGAGCGCCTTCTATTTCTACTAGGCCATGAACTAGATCAGAATCATTCTCAACGAACCGATAAGAAGCGATCCTATTTTTTTCATCGGGTCCGGGTAGAGACCAAAGGTCTTGAGCGACCGATCCGGCAGAACAACTCAAAAGATAAAGAAGTATCGTTAATTTCTTCATGCTCGTTCCAAGTTCGAAGTACCATTTGTACAAATAAGGATCCCCTTCGTCACACAATTGCTTCTTTATATAGATAGATATAGGATCTATGAGGCAATTACCTAGAAGTACTTTTTGTGCAACAGCCCTTCCTATCTGATAGAAAAGGATCCCGTGATCCTGAACCGGTATTACATGGGCTCGCAAATCCCAAGTTTGTCTATGAAGAGCTAATCTAATTGTATTAGTGTCTAGAATTGATTTCTTCTGTGTAATACTAATTGATAGGGCCTCATTGGCAAGTGCTGCAAGATCTCGTGCATTGGGACCCATGGCTGTGGACCCGAATCGATTAGTATGGAACATTTTCTTTTCCAAGTGAAATCCCTTAGTATATGAAAGAGTGAAAAAGCGCTTTCGTTGTTGTGGAATAAGAAGCCTTCGTATCTTAATACATGTATTGAATCTATCCGGGGCTATTAGAGCGGGATCTACTTTTTGGGGAATATGAGTCGAAGCAATAACAAGAATATTTCTAGTAGAACATCTTTCACAATCCCTGGAGAGATAGTTCGCTAATAGACCGAGGGATAAGTCCTTCGACTCATTCATATCCAGATCATGAATGTCTGGAATCCATATTATGCAAGGAGACATTGCTTTTGCTAATTCGAATTGAAGGGTGATATAAAATCGGTCTATTTCCGGCAGCATATCCAAAGTTACCTCATCCTTCGCCTCGTTACTTAGAACCTTTAGCCACGACAGCTTCCAATCAAGGTCACCGTCACTAGCATCAATATCGCCACTAGCATCAATATAGTCACTAGCATCAATATAGTCATTAACACCAGTGTCATCATCATCACTGTCCTCATCAATACGAAAATCCTCAGGATTGCTCTCCACGAACTTCTTCAGAAATACTGTAATGAAAGGAAGATAGGAGTTTGTCGCTAGGTATTTGACCAAATAGGATCGTCCGCTTTCTCTAGAACCTATCACTAAAATACCCCTAGGGGGGGATAGGGCTAAGCGGAGCGAAAAGGGTTTTCCATGAGACGGGAAATGAAAACTATTAGCCCCACACGAAGTTTGTGAATAAGTGATTGCCTGATAATGAGCAAGGAATATCCGCCTTTCCGCTAAACAGGATGTATTGAACTCATAATTCATTAGATACTTTTGATGAATGTCAACTAAGTATCGTAAGTAAATTATTCCCGGTTGTTCAATCATTTGATAAGCAGAGTCATTCTTTGATAAATGATCACTATGAGTCAGACTCAATAGAATTTGATCAATACTTTTTTCTGTCGTTAAGGTGTAGAGCTGAACCAAGAAGTCTCTTTCTTTATAACTAATCGAATCACTGTTCGCGAACCAGGATTCTATTGGATTATCATCAATCCAATGATCGCTCACGTTTTTTCTTTTTCTTATCAATGAATAGATCTCTTTACTTGTATGACTTAGATGTCTCGTATTTCTCGAAAAAATGATTCGATTGATGGGATTTGGTATGATACTTATGAGATCGATGAGATTGATATTCAAATAGTTCTTCTTAGAAAGTATAGAATATACTAATTGTTTCAGAGCAACTAGAAAGAGATTCTTTAACTTTAACCAGAAAGAATTCAGTTCAGATGGGGGATACCTATCCAGAAGTTTTTGCAACTCAATCATGTATGATGGATTCATCAAAGATTTGATCTTTTCGAACTCTGTCTGTAACTCACTATGGGCCCGGGAAAAAAAGAAAAGATGTGTACAAACGAGATGTCCAGCAACAAGAAGAAGGAAAAGGATTGAATAGAGGAACTCCTGAATATTTGGCGAGCTCAGATGTGTCGATATCAATGGTGACTCATTATTTCGATGAATCTTTTGTTCGGACAGAAGAAAATTATGTAAACACTTACTCGAAATCTCACTTATCAGATTCCATTGTGTCTTCCACAATTTTTTCTGAAGAATTCGCGCTGATCTATGCATAATATCATGAAAAATGGATACAAATTTTTGACGGCTGCTACTTATTAGTATCGGCAATAGGTCTGAAAAAGTCTCTAACAATATCAAATTTAGATATTTGTACCCTGTTGAAGTAAGGAACCATGGCATATATGTTTGGAATAGATTCCATTTTGATTTTAAGAGAGTTGAAAAAGCACTCTCTCGTTGAAAGGTTCTATACATCTGCCCTTTCTCAACGCATTTCTTTAGACAAAGACTCCGTTTTTTCCTCTTTTTGGATGGTAAACATTTCTCAGAATGTGGAGTGTGAATCAAACCCATGTTTGAATTGAAATTGAGATACTGACGCAAGTTCTTCTCTTCTGAATCAGATAGATTCATATCTGAAAGAGGTTGACAAAAAGTTCTTTCAAAATTGACTTTTTGTTCCTCTTTTAGAGGTGTTCCAGAAATGTCTGCAATCGAGTAAATAGCTCGATCGGATCGAATTGCAAACTGGAAAGATTTGTACAAGTTATACCTTTCGTCACCACTTTGTGGAAAATCGTTAGATATGAATTTAGATACCTGCGACTCGATTGGTGAAGGTGAAATAGTATCTCTCTCCAAAAAAGCATGTTTTTTTTTACCACCGCGCAAAGAAAATATTTTGTTGCGAATGAACAAGATATTGAGGAATTGTCCGTACATAAAATCATAATTCTTGATACGGGCCTTTTCCACATAAAAAGGGAATATTTTGTTACAATAGAAGTGATGTGGATTATTCAAGAATCGAAGTCGATTTGCTTTATAAAAAGAAGATATCAATGAACTTCTATGAAATGGTTTCACGGGATTCAGCCAATTGTCTTGATCGTGGGATATCATTGAGAAATAGGAATCCGTGTTATCAAAAGATTTCCTGCTATTATTTCTAGTATGGAATGAGTCAATCATCCGCTTTGGTATCTTATTGAACAAAACGGGTCCTCCATTGATCGAGAATTTCAATTTTTGAGAAGTATTATGATCATCCAATAAGAAAGGTTTCAATTTTTTCAAATGAACGATTTGAAGACCTATTGATTCTAACCACTGATTGCAGAGTTGATCATTCGGACCTTTCAATTCATAGATGCGGATCTCAGACCTATGAAGGGGGATATTCCCGAAACTCACAAAGAAAAAAGGAAGTGAGTTAGACAAAAAGAGAAGCAACTTGGACAAAAAGAGAGGAAGTGACTTAGACAAATCTTTTTTATCGATAACCTTAGACCAATCAATCGAATATTGATTAATACGTAATCGATCGAACACTACTTGAAAACGGCTCTTCTGCTCAGAAACGAAATGTTCTAAATGCTCCTGGAAATTCTTGCTCCCATTGGACCATTTGTATCTATATGCATTAGGATCCCGATTCATGTATCTCTCGGTTCGAGAAATCAAAATAAGAGGATCGAACCATTTCTTCTGACTCTTTTTCAAATTCGATAAATGTTGGTTGATCGTATATTTCATTAGAGTTCTATGATTCAGAGTACCATTTCCTATTTGATCCCTTTGAATTCCATACTCGAAGTTGCGATCGGATCTATTCATTAAAAAGAATCGATTCAATACATTTCTTATGTACCCATGGGTGCTATATTGGATTTGAATCAGATTTCGGATCAAGATAGATTGATTGACTGCCTCCATTATGTTGTTGCTAGCAAATACCACTCTTTTTGGTTTTGGATCTTCCAAATCATTCCCGCAGGAGATCTGGACCCATTTTTTTCTGATCCTTCGATAAAAAGATTCATTTTCTTCATAAAAAATAGGAGGTAGAACCAATAAAGATTTCTTTTTCGATTTATCCCTGGCCTCATTCAAGAATTGTTTTTGATCCAATCCGTAGGAATCAATAGAAAAGGAAAATCTCTTATGATACACCAGATCCGGCTCGGTTATTGATAGAGTGAATAGATCTGCCATTTCTTGAAATCTCTCTTCTGATTCAAAATCGTGGTGTAACGTGTATCCCCCCCTGTTCAGGTCATGGAATAGATGAAATAAATCAAAAAATGGATTTTTGTTCAAGAATGAAGAACTACCCAGTTCATCCTTCGGAACCATATCACATCCCAGATTTGATGAAATAGGATGAATTGAGACGGTTTTTTGTAAATACGGAATTATCTTGGATATATTAACTATTTCTTTATTTTCCGATCGCCTGAAAGGGACAAAAGAAAGATCTTGTTCTTTCTTCAACAATTTCTGATCTCTAGTGAACCTCTCAGTAGGATTCGAACCCAGATGAAGTTCTGACCATCCGTCAGAGAAAAAAGAACAAATGGATCTTGTAGGATTCCCAAGAAATTTTTCGATTTCTTCCGGAAGCAGATGATTATCATTATTCATCCGCTTCTCACGTTCCGTGAATAGCCGGGACATTGAGGAAGATCCAGAAAGGCATTTAGGGAATCGGTCTGATTCTATCTCTCTTCGTTCCGTTTGAAGAAAGGAAGGATCCCCAAGAATCGATCTTTCTTTTAGTTGTTGAATCTCTCTTTGATTGATCAATGTGTGATATTCCGAATCCTCATTACTAATGGAATCGAAACGATCTCTGGATTGATCAAAAGATCCTTTCAATTGGCTAGAATCCGTTACTTGAACGAAACTAGATCCTGTGGAATGATATTGAATATTTGACAATACATTCCGTACCTTGCTAAAAAATCGATCCTTGTTTACCAACCACACATTGTCTAACCAAATCCAATTCTCTCTCGATATGTTCCTCAAAAAATCCGATTCGTGCGGATTCTTCCCCCAACTACCGAAGAGATCTTGGCGGAATTGCCACATATGAAATTGAGCACAATTTTGCAAAGAAATAGCCCACTTGCTTCTCGAGAAGGGATGGGAAACATGCTCAATATCATTTGATTGAATAGTTGACCCAGCCCCTTGTTGTTTGAAGAAACCCTCCACTTCAATTGGTATTTTTTCACGAAAAGCAAACATGAGATAACAAATCCAGTCTTTCACTAAGATTTCGAATAGCTGTCCCGAATTCAATATGTTTTGCCTCTTACTCGGAGAAAGACGATCAAACAATTCCCAATCACGGTCCTTGTGGATCGGATCATCAATATAATATACAAAAAGAAACTCCAGATATTTGATATCTTTCTCTTTGAATGAGATCTCAATTCCAGCGACGGTTTCATTAGATATCTTACCACTAGAATCCCTCTTTTTTCCGATCCAGTTCCTCCACCACCGCGAACCCCAGTTGGATTCAGGCATGATACACTTTTTAGTTATTGGGGGAACCCAAGTACTCTCTTTCGGATCCAGGAACTCAGAGATCTTTTTTCCTTTTGACAGGAGCGAAACAATCAACCTATTGACATTGGAAGACCCAAAAGATTCTTCCAATCTATCATTTCTGGGTCCAGGTCCAATGGGATTCATAAGTATAGGAAGAAGCCCTGTCAAATAGAGATTTTTTCTTTCGACCATATTTCGAT